AGAAAGGTTCATAGAATTTTGTCCCCTTTTCGCCGAACTAAATAGATCTAAGGGCCTTAATCCATCCGCATTTTTTCACCTATCACAAATGGATCAACAGTAAGATTTTTTTTTTCTTTTTTGCTCTTTCCTATTTTATAACCACAGTAATTAGGAATAGAGAATTTCTATCAAATAAGGGTCTTATTGCTGGAATAATGGTTTCTATTGTTATTTGATTTGATACATTGTGGTCGATAACGTTGGTGAATTAACAGAAACGGAAAGAGAGGGATTCGAACCCTCGGTAAACAAAAGCCTACATAGCAGTTCCAATGCTACGCCTTGAACCACTCGGCCATCTCTCCTACATAATCTTATTATTGGCCAGAAACTGAGTGAATAGCGAGTTATTCATATTACTGCAGTACAGGTACGACCGATCACTAGTTCCATAGGAAGAATTCCTTTCCCATTTAATATTTCTCGACAAAAACTTCTCTCATTCATCAGCTACCCCACGGATCTATTCCAAATTCATGAATCGTCCCATGGATTTTGATATTTCGATTGTATGGCGTGGTGTATACACGTTATGCAAACAGAAGGTATGGTTACTCTACTCTATTTTTTCATGGAATGATTATTCCATTCTTTTTTCTCTTTGGATCATAATCAAATCAAAACTTCTCGAGTTATCAGAATCCGTAGTAAAATAAAGTCCTTGGTTATTTAACTTAGATGAAATAGTAATAGTTCCGCTCATTGGTATACTACAAAAATGGGAATGAAATCAATCTGATTCCAATATCTCATATCTTTCCCAAATAAAAGGGGACAATTTAAGCGGAAAGCCCATATCTATTTATTAGAATAAAATTAGTCTGTTTTTATGTTATTTCGTACTGTATAATTCCTTTGCTTTGTTTGTGGGATCATTTTCCCCGAGGGGTAATGAAAAGAATTCTAGAATGGATTGCTAATTATGCCTAGATCTCGTATAAATGGAAATTTTATTGATAAGACCTCTTCAATTGTAGCCAATATCTTATTACGAATAATTCCGACAACTTCAGGAGAAAAAAAGGCATTTACCTATTACAGAGATGGTGCGATTTGATTCTTTTTTCTTGTTTTTTTTTAGCCCTCACCTCAGTCTTACGAGAAAGAGACGCGGTTCGGTATAGAAAGAACGAAATTCTTGAAATAAACCTACGCTCGGTGAAGGTGAAGTTTGGAGATAGAACAATTCCTTCTATCGTGTATCCTCGATTGATGCAGCCTCAGATGTTTCAATTGTTGATTTGAGTATTGAGCGAAAGGTTACACCTATGGGTTCTGTATTGCGGGTCAATCCTACACTACATTAGTACCAATAGGCGGCATAAGGGAAAAAGCACTACACCTAGGAATCAACAACACAAAAACTTTGTTATAAATTCCCCTTTTCCTTATCGGTATCGGGACTAACAAGAATGGTTGGGACAACAAACATCCATCTCGTTTGTACTTTGGATACCCGTATAACCATCAAAGATCGTTGAAGTGACTAATTCCTGGAAATAGAAGGCGTTGAGAACAAAGAAATTGTTGGAGTTACCATTTATATCTAACACTAATATGATTGGTGGTAAGAAAAAACCTCTTGCGGGAAGGCTGGCTAGAGATTTCTTGTAAAAATACTAGTTCCTTTCAGTTCATAATGAGATGAGAATAGTTCAATTTTTATTCTATGGATTATTCCCCTTAGTACTATGCGCAGAAGGGAGGAGCCGTATGAGATGAAAATCTCATGTACGGTTCTGGAACGGAGATTTTTTGAATAGAATGAACGACCGTAACGGATGTTGGCTCAATCCGAAGGAAATTATGCGGAAGCTTTACAGAATTATTATGAAGCTACGCGACCAGAAATTGATCCCTATGATCGAAGTTATATACTCTATAACATAGGCCTTATACACACAAGCAACGGAGAGCATACAAAGGCTTTGGAATATTATTTCCGGGCACTAGAACGAAACCCATTCTTACCACAAGCTTTTAATAATATGGCCGTGATCTGTCATTACGTGCGACTATCTCCACTATAGAAATAAGGAAAAAAAGCAAAGATCAAATTGGCTAGTAAATACTAGAAAAAAATAGGCTTTCTACATAATGCATCGTCCAAAGCAACGATTTTTATCAGCTGTAGCAAGGAAAGAGACTTCACGAGAACCAAAATAGGAAGAAAAAAAAAATGAGTGCAGCCTATATACTATATTCTATGGATAAAGGATCAAATTGATAGAGAAAGCACCGTAAAGATCAATTAGCGAGCTATTGAGTCGATACAGTTAAGAACTGCTTACTTATGTCATGATATGGGACAAAAGTTAGGAATCAACTTATGTAATAGAGTCGATCCACTAAGGTAGTGAGCAGCGGTGTAGCATCAGATCCCAAAGATAGTAAGTTCTTTTTTCTTATGGAAAAAAGTCTTTTTCAAAGATTCTATATGAATTCCATATATGAAACC